AACAAAGAATATTACGACTGTGTAAACGAAAAGTTTGAGAGTAAGCATTATACAAGCTCCAAGAACATTTTTGGAAAAAACGAGAAAAGAGAATAGATCGTCCATTTTTATATCACACAGTCTATTTTGACACCAAGAAATGAAGTGCTTTCTAGAACTCGAAAATAAGTCTAATAACTTCAAATTCATTTGTAATAGAGGGTCGTTGATTCCCCAAACTGACTTTATAGTCATAATTAGATAAAGTGGTGGAGGACTCTAATCCTGTATAAAAGAAAATCTAAATAAGGCCTTTCACTGGAAAAGAAAGGGGTCAGAAGGGGGAAATGTGGCTGATTTTTCGCGGCTATCCAAGAATTTCAATGTTTGAATCAAAGGTTGATGCTGTAACGACTTATTTGATCTTCTCAATTGTTAGAAAATTTTCTTGAAGAAATCATTAATTTTCTAGGATAGTCTTAGGTATCTTATCGAAAACTTACAGCAGCTTGCCAAACAAAGGCTAAAAGAAAAAAGAAGAGGGGTATGACTGGCATAATATCTACGATTGGATTCAAAAAAGCATAGGCCTCGGGTAATTTGGCAAAGAAAAGACTACTCGTATAAAGGGTCGAATTAAGACAGATCCAAATCAAACTAAAGATATTAAGCATAGCAGACATTTTGTTCTTGGCGATAATTGCAATTTGATTGAGTTCGTGATATAAGGAAAAATGGAGAAAGTAAGTTAGACAAAAAAATCCTTGGTTTTCTTTGAACCTACCCAATCAAAAATCCTCCCATTCTCACAGGAGAGTAGAAGAAATCATATTTTCATCTAATAGTTTAATTCAATTATATGTAATGATCAATAAATTTAGTCAAATTCTAGATCGCTACGTGTCAAATTCCGAGCACGAACCTAGAATCTAGATTATTAGATTCTATCTTATCCTAAAAATTTCTCTAGCTAGTTTCAATGGACTTGCCATAAGCTTTCTCATCGACTATAATGATAAAAAAGAAAAGTAAAAAAAAGGGGCGTTAAATATGGAGCACTTGCCATAAGCTTTCTTATCGACTATAATGTTAATAAATGTTAATAAAGAAAAGTAACAATGGGGCGTAGCCGAGTGGTAAGGCAACGGGTTTTGGTCCCGCAAGTCGAAGGTTCGATCCCTTTCGTCCCAGAGCATATTCATTCGGTTCGGCTAGCATGGATATTGCTTTTGTTAAGAGCGGTCTACTTTAGTTATATATCAAATAGATATATATTTCTAGAAACAATCTTCCATTTATACCTTAAACGACGGGGCCTTTCTAAGATTTATTCAGAAACATCCTTAGCATCTAGCTATAGAAGAAAAAAATAGATTACTATGTCTATGTCTCGACTGAACCAATGACTATTCATGATTCCATACTTGAATCAATTCCATAGGGGTTCCAAATTAGAGGAAAGGTATGGTAAAACTTCGTTTAAAACGATGTGGTAGAAAGCAACGTGCGACTTATCGAATCGTTGCAATGGATGTTCGATCCCGAAGAGAAGGAAGAGATCTTCGTAAAGTGGGTTTTTATGATCCGATCAAGAAGCAAACGGATTTAAACGTTCCTGCTATTCTATATTTCCTTGAAAGGGGTGCTCAACCTACAGAAACTGTTCGGGACATTTTAAAGAAATCAGAGGTTTTTACGGAACTTTGCCCCAATAAAATTTCCTTAAATTAAGGAAATAAGGGGGAGGTATCCTATAATAACTTTGTAGAACTTTTCTATGGTATGTTTCTACATTGATTGAATAAATCCGAGATCTTTTTATACTTCTATTCCCCCTTTTTGTATCTATGTAGTGCTAATCCAATACAAGTCCTTTTTGAATCTTATTTCAACGGAATTTGGTAGCTTTTTCCAGTGTATTCTTTTCTTAACTGTTCTATTGACAACAACGCATTGAACAAATATAATTCATCGTGATAAAAGGATCTCTTTTTGGCTTGGTTTTTTACCTTACTTTATTCAAATAATGGGTTCGTTGGATGCCCTTCTTTTTGATTGAAAAGGGGAATAACAATAAGATAGGGGATGAGCTATCAATTTTGGCTTTTCTTTCGTTTATCGGAAAATCTTTTGTACTTTTGAGTTTTTGCGTTTTATTTTCTTAATCGATTAGCAAAAGTGTTTTTAGGGTTTCATTTCCCCGTCTACTCAGTTATTTTTATTCTGATTCTATGCGGGTTGCTAACTCAACGGTAGAGTACTCGGCTTTTAAGTGCGACTAGAATCTTTTACACATTTGGATGAAGCGAGGGATTCATCCATACCATCGGTAAAGTTTGGAAGACCACGACTGATCCTGAAGGGGAAGGAATGGAAAAAATAGCATGTCGTATCAATCAAGAGTTCTGAGAATATTTTAGTCTTTCCGGATCGGTACAAAACTTTGTTTAACTTATTGGAAAGGAGCAAAATTTATTCAATTTCAAGTTGGGTCGCATGAATAAATGGATAGAGCCCTCTGGCTTCAATTAATATAAGGAAATTATAAGGAAAGAAAAAGCAACGAGCCCCCATTCTTAATTAGAATGATTACCCGATCTAATTAGATGTTAAAAATATATTAGTGCCTGATACGGGAAGGGCTTATCCCATGAGCGGAGTCTTTATTTTTTACTGAATCCTAACTATTACCATCTCTATTCCATAATAGAGATGTATGTGTATAAGAAAGAGTATATTGATACAAAAATTTCCAAAATCAAAAGAGCGATTGGGTTGAAAAAATAAAGGATTTCTAAACATCTTGTTATCCTAGAACGACTATAAACTACTTCAATTAAAGGGAAAAAGAGAGGATAGAGAATCCGTTGCTAAGTTTACCTGTATCCGAGGTATCTATTCCTTTATTGGTACAATAAATATCTTGTTTTGACTGTATCGCACTATGTATCATTTGATAACTTCCAAAATCCTCTACCTTTGGTTCAAATAGAATAAAAAATGGAGGAATTTCAAAGCTCTTTAGAGCTCGATAGATTTCAACAACACGACTTCTTATATCCACTTATCTTTCAGGAGTATATTTATGTACTTGCTCATGATCATGGTTTAAATAGATTTATTTTGTTGAAAAATGCGGGGTATGACAAAAAATTCAGCTTAGTAATTGTGAAACGTTTAATTACTCGAATGTATGACCAGAATTCTTTGATTCTTTCTCTGAATGATTTGAAACAAAATCCACTTTGGGGACGCAAGAAGAATTTTGATTTTCAAATGATATCAGATGGATTTTCAGTCATTATGGAAATTCCATTTTCTCTACGATTACTATCTTCCCTAGAAAAGCTCCAAACGAAAGGGAAGAGAATAGTAAAATCCGATAATTTACGATCAATTCATTCAATCTTTTCGTTTTTAGAGGACAAAATTTCACATTTAAATTATGTCTTAGATATACTAATACCTTACCCAATCCATCTAGAAATCTTGGTTCAAGCTCTTCGCTACTGGCTAAAAGATGCTTCGTCTTTGCATTTATTAAGATTCTTTCTCCACGAGTTTCATAATTGGAATAGTCTTATTACTTTAAAGAAAGGCAGCCCATCTTTTTCAGAAAGAAATCAAAGATTATTCTTCGTCCTATATAATTCTCATGTATGTGACTACGAATCCGTCTTTGTCTTTCTCCGTAACCAATCTTCTCATTTACGATCAACATCTTCTATAGCCCTTCGCGAACGAATCTTTTTCTATGGAAAAATAGAGCATTTTGTAGAAACCTTGGCCAGGGCTTTTCAAGCCAATCTGTGGGTGTTCAAAGATTCTTTCATCCATTATGTTAGGTATCAAGGAAAAGCAATTCTCGCTTCAAAAGGTACGGCTTTTTTCATGAATAAATGGAAATATTACTTGGTAAATTTATGGCAATCTTATTTTTACCTGTGGTCTCAATCACGAAGAATCCAGATAAACCAATTATCCAATCATTCCCTTGACTTTTTGGGTTATTTTTCAAGTGTGCGACGAAAGACTTCAATGGTACGTAATCAAACGTTAGAAAATTCATTTCTTATTGATAATGCTATTAAGAAGTTTGATACTATTGTTCCAATTATTCCCCTGATTGCATCATTGGCTAAAGCCAAATTTTGTAATATATTCGGGCATCCTATTAGTAAGGTCGTTTGGATTGATTTATCCGATTCTGATATTATTGACCGATTCGGGCGTATATCCAGAAATCTTTCTCATTATCATAGCGGATCTTCAAAAAAGAAGAGTTTGTCTCGAATAAAGTATATACTTCAACTTTCGTGTGCTAGAACTGTAGCTCGGAAACACAAAAGTACTGTACGGGCTTTTTTAAAAAGATTCGGCTCGGAATTATTCGAAGAATTCTTTACGGCGGAAGAACAAGTTCTTTCCTTGACCTTGCCAAGAGCTTCTTCTATTTCGCAGAGGTTCTATAGAAGGAGGCTTTGGTATTTTGATATCATTTGTATAAATGATTTGGCTAATCATGACTGATTCGTTATGAAACCTTGGAAAGGGAACCTTGACTTTTTGTTATTTTATTATTATAATGAATAATGAAGAAGGCACAAAAAGTTACCTTTTTTCTATTATGAAAAGTTCATCTGTATAAATGATTTGGCTAATCATGACTGATTCGTTATGAAACCTTGGAAAGGGAAACTTGACTTTTAATTATTTTATTATTATAATGAATAATGAAGAAGGCACAAAAAGTTACCTTTTTTCTATTATGAAAAGTTCATCTAGTAAGGATTAAATCAACTGACTCTTACACTTTTTTGTTTAACGAAGGAATTAAGTTTGAGATGTATACAGAGGGAAAGCCGTGTGCAATGAAAAATGCAAGCACGGTTTGGGGAGAGATTTTTACTTTTATAACCTTTTGACTTTTATAACCAATAAATTTTCTATTCTATCCGATATAACCAATAAATTTTCTACTCTATCCGACTAGTTCCGGGTTCGAATCCCGGGCAACCCAC